AATAGAGTTTCGTTTCGAAAGGCAATGAAAAAAGCTATTGAATTGACTGAACAAACGGGTACAAAAGGAATTCAAGTGCAAATTGCAGGGCGTATCGACGGAAAAGAGATTGCACGTGTCGAATGGATCAGAGAAGGCAGGGTTCCCTTACAAACAATTCGCGCTAAAATTGATCACTGTTCCCATACGATTAGAACTATCTATGGAGTCTTAGGCATCAAAATTTGGATATTTGTAAACCAAGAATAAGAAAATAAGAATAATGGACCTTTCTATATCTCGCAATTCTGCTTAGTAATAGAAAAAATTTAGAAACTCTTTTCTTATTTTTTTTTTATCTTAATCAAAGAAAAACAAAAAATTCTAATTCTATAAGGTTTAATAAAAATTTGATTTACCCTTTATTTAGATTTTAGTATAATTGCTATGCTTAGTGTGTGACTCGTTAGTTTTTTCTTTAGAGTTGATAATTGAGATTGAAAAAAAAAACAGGCTGACCCCACTCTAAACTTAGTAACTATCAAAACCAAAGAAACTCAAAACTAAAAAACAACTTATTGCTTCGTATTGTCGAGATCCCAAGAAACAGTCACTATATGACTGAATCAATCATATAGTTGTAGCAACTGAAATTCTTTTCATAAAAAAAGAAATCTGATTATGAATTGTGAAACAAAAAAAAGGGATGTGGAAAAATGGAAGGATGATAGAAAGAGAGAATAAAGATCTCAATGATATAGGATTCCCATATGTATGGTTTATGAAGAATCACCCCATAAAAAAGGCAGTGTTATAAAGCATCAACATCAATATAAAATAAAGATACAAAATATACAATTACAATATCATAAGAAATATACTAAGAAATATACAAATAAAAAATAGAAGAAAATATAATAAAAAGAAATAGAATATAAAGAAATTCAATTTAAATAATAATAATCTAAATAATCTAATCAATATGGATAATATAGTCTATTATCTATCTAATAATATAGAAAAAAGAGATGAATAATTTCATCGAGCTTCGGGTTAAGAAAAACTGAGGAGATTGACTCGGAAACAAATAACAGATTTTGTTGGGAGCTCCATTGCAGAGTTCAGGCCTAAGCATAAATGGAGAAGCTATGGGAACGATGGAACCTGTGACTACATAGGATTTTGTTGAAAACGAATCAATCCTAATGATTCATTGGGTAGGATGGCGGAATGAACCAAGAAAAAATGGATTTCTTCTGAAGGGTCATGAATTGCCCCTACAAATGAAGGAGAAAAGAGTCAATATTCGCCCGCGAACCCTTTATTCTAGTTTTATTTAATTTAAGAATTTCATTTATTGGATGACTTTTGGCGTGATTCAATAGAGGTAAAGTAAAATACTTTAGAAAATTTGATAAAAGAAGCATTATATATAAACAAACACGCCTAGTTATCTAGTTATATATACATCTACCTAATGTAACAAATTCAATATAAAAAAAATGAAAATGAGTATATTCTTTCTTTTGATAAAATGAAATACATAAATACATGTGTATATGTAAGATTCTTGAATCATTTCATTCGCGAGGAGCTGGATGAGAAGAAACTCTCATGTCCGGCTCTGCAGTAGAGATGGAATTCAGAAACAACCATCAACTATAACCCCAAAAGAACCAGATTTCGTAAACAACATAGAGGTAGAATGAAGGGAATATCTTGCCGAGGCAATCATATTTGTTTTGGCAGATACGCTCTTCAGGCACTTGAACCTGCTTGGATCACAGCTAGACAAATAGAAGCAGGGCGAAGAGCAATGACACGATATGCGCGTCGTGGTGGAAAGATATGGGTACGTATCTTTCCCGACAAACCTGTTACAGTAAGACCTACGGAAACACGTATGGGTTCGGGCAAGGGATCCCCCGAATATTGGGTATCCGTTGTTAAACCGGGCCGAATACTTTATGAAATGAGTGGAGTATCAGAAACTGTAGCCAAAGCAGCTATTTCCATAGCTGCATGCAAAATGCCTATACGAACTCAATTTGTTATTTCAGGATAAGTAAACAAAAATAAAAGAAAGTAAAAGAAAGGAGTATTGAGAATGAAAAAACAACCGCGGATTTCTTTATCTCTGGACAGACAATATTTCTTTTTCCCTATATCCCTTGCATTGAAATCAGAGATTACAATAAAAATGATATGATTCAACCTCAGACCCTTTTGAATGTAGCGGATAACAGTGGAGCTCAAGAATTGATGTGTATTCGAATCATAGGAACTAGTAATCAACGATATGCTCATATTGGCGATGTTATTGTTGCTGTAATCAAAGAAGCAGTGCCCAACATGCCTCTAGAAAGATCAGAAGTAATTAGAGCTGTGATTGTACGCACGTGTAAAGAACTCAAACGTGACAACGGCATGATAATACGATATGATGACAATGCAGCGGTTATCATTGATCAAGAAGGAAATCCAAAAGGAACTCGAATTTTTGGTGCGATTGCTCGGGAATTGAGACAGTTGAATTTTACTAAAATAGTTTCATTAGCACCCGAAGTCTTATAGATGAAAATAGGATAGATATATCCTATATTTCTATATATTCTATATATTTCTATATTCTATACATATATATATAGAATAGAATATAGAAAATAGAAATATATAGAAAGAATAATTCTAATAATAGAAATAGAATATTCAAATATCTGAAATAGATCCGATTAATAGATTGTGTCTCATGCATGTACTTTTAATTTCTAATAATTTTTGATAATTTAAGAATAAAAAAAAAACAAATGAAAATAAAACAAAAAAGAAGCATGTTGATTATATTAAAATGAGGAGGCACCAATAACTATAGTTCGTCATGGGTAGGGACATTATTGCCGATATAATAACTTCTATAAGAAATGCTGACATGGATCAAAAGGGAAGAGTTCAAATAGTATCTACTAATATCACTAAAAACATTGTGAAAATACTTTTACGAGAAGGTTTTATTGAAAACGTTCGAAAACATCAAGAAAGTCAAAAAAATTTCTTGGTTTCAACCTTACGACATAGAAAGACTAGGAAAGGTAATAAAATAATTTTAAAGCGTATAAGCCGACCTGGTCTACGAATCTATTCCAACTATCAACGAATTCCTAAGATTTTAGGTGGAATGGGAATTGTAATTCTTTCTACTTCTCGAGGTATAATGACAGATCGAGAAGCTCGACTAGAAAAAATTGGAGGAGAAATTTTGTGTTATATATGGTGATTCTCCTGGGTACCCTAATTTTCTCTCGAACTTACTATTTGTAAAATAGAGAGGAGAAGTTAATTATAGAACTCTTCCTCTATTAGTTGATACTTAAAGGGGGTTCCCTGGAATGAAAGAACAAAAATTGATTCATGAGGGTTTAATTACTGAATCACTTCCCAACGGTATGTTCCGAGTTCGGTTAGATAATGAAGATCTAATTCTAGGTTATATTTCAGGGAGAATCCGGCGCAGTTTTATACGTATACTACCCGGAGATAGGGTCAAAATCGAAATGAGTCGTTATGATTCAACCAGGGGACGTATAATTTATAGACTTCGCAAAAAAGATTCGAACGATTAGATCATTCTTTTCAACATCCTTTTCGTAGGGATATAATTCGAAGTTCAAAAATGCAATAAACTTATTTTTGTTTCAAAAAAAAAAAAAAAATAGATTCCGAATGAAGGTAAGGAATGATCAATATGAAAATAAGGGCTTCTGTTCGTAAAATTTGTGAAAAATGTCGCCTGATTCGTAGGCGGGGGCGAATTATAGTCATTTGTTCCAATCCGAGACATAAACAGAGACAGGGGTAATCCTTCTCAAGTTTTAAATCAATAACTTTTTCAAAGAAAAACCCATGTACATGTAAAAAGAAAGAAGAAAGGATTCGTTTTCATATGAAATGGATATCCGCGTATCTTTCTGTAGATTTCTGATTCTTCTTTCTTTTTCTTTTATTCTTATGAATATGATATAATAAAATATGACAAAACCTATAGCAAAAATTGGTTTACGTAAGAATGCACGTATTGGTTCACATAAGAATGAACGTAGAATACCAAAAGGAGTTATTCATGTTCAAGCGAGTTTCAACAATACTATTGTAACTGTTACAGACGTACGAGGTCGGGTGGTTTCTTGGGCTTCTGCAGGTACTTCTGGATTCAGAGGCACAAGAAAAGGAACACCCTATGCTGCTCAAGCAGCAGCATTTAATGCTATTCGTACAGTCGTTGAACAGGGTATGCAACGAGCAGAAGTTATGATAAAGGGTCCAGGTCTTGGAAGAGATGCGGCATTACGAGCCATTCGTAGAAGTGGGATGCTATTAAGTTTCGTACGTGATGTAACACCCATGCCGCATAATGGATGTCGCCCCCCTAAAAAAAGACGTGTGTAGAAATAAGAATTCAAGAGATTTCAAGAGAAATAAATGATTCAATGATCTGATCCAATAATCATAAAGAAAAGAAAAATAATACTATGGTTCGAGAAGAAGTAGCAGGATCCACTCGAACACTACAGTGGAAATGTGTTGAATCAAGAGTAGACAGCAAGCGTCTTTATTATGGTCGTTTCGTTCTGTCCCCGCTTATGAAAGGTCAAGCCGATACCATAGGTATTGCCATGCGAAGGGCTTTACTTGGAGAAATAGAAGGAACATGTATCACACGTGCAACATCTGAAAATGTGCTGCATGAATATTCTACGATAGCAGGTATTGAAGAATCAGTACATGAGATTTTAATAAATTTGAAAGAAATTGTATTGAGAAGTAATCTCTATGGAGTTAGGGGTGCATCCATTTGCGTCAGGGGTCCCAAATACATAACAGCTCAAGATATCATCTCACCACCTTCTGTAGAAATAGTTGACACGACACAGCATATAGCTAACCTGACAGAACCAATTGATTTGTGTATTGAATTACAAATCAAGAGAGATCGCGGATATCGTATGAAATTCACAAACGACTCTCACGATGGAAGTTATCCTATAGATATTGTATCCATGCCCGTTCGAAATGCGAATCATAGTATTCATTCTTATGGGAATGGGAATGAAAAACAAGAGATACTCTTTCTAGAAATATGGACGAATGGAAGTTTAACTCCTAAAGAAGCACTTTATGAAGCTTCTCGTAATTTGATTGATTTATTGATTCCTTTTCTACATGCAGAGGAAGAGGACATGAATTTTGAGGAAAATGAAAACAGATGGAATCTACCCCCTTTTTCCTTTCAAGACAGATTCACCAATCTCAATAAAAACAAAAAAGGAATTCCATTGACATGTATTTTTATTGACCAATCAGAATTGTCTTCCAGGACCTATAATTGTCTCAAAAGGTCCAATATACATACATTATTGGACCTTTTGAGTCACAGTCAAGAAGATCTTATGAAAATGGAATATTTTCGCATAGAAGATGTAAAACAGATATTGGGCACTCTACAGAAGCATTTTGCAATCAATTTACCTACGAAAAAGTTTTCATTTTGAAGTTTTTAGAAAGAAAAAAGAATAGAATGAGTTTTGAATCTCCGACACGATCCATATATTTGCAGAATAGATCATAATAAGATTGATTGATGTATCTAGGGAAGATCCCCCTTCTGGATCTTCCCTAGATACCTATGTCGTGGTATTTCACGGTTCAATCAATTTGAAAAAGACCTAAAGTTAGGGATTTCTCAATAGGTAAAGTTGCTCCAATACCTAACCAAAGAGCTACTGCGGTACCGATCAAAAAGACTGTTGTAGCTACTGGACGACGGAATGGATTTTGGAATTTATTGACATTCTCCAAAAAAGGTACTGTCAATAATCCTATTGGTACTGAAACCATTAAAAGAACACCCAATAACTTATTTGGTACTGTGCGAAGTATTTGAAATACGGGAAAGAAGTACCATTCGGGTAATATTTCCAACGGAGTTGCAAATGGATCCGCGGGTTCACCGATCATTGACGGCTCTAGAACTGCTAGGCCTACACTACATGCAATAGTGCCTAGAATTACTACTGGAAAAATATATAAAAGATCATTGGGCCATGCGGGTTCTCCATAATAATTATGCCCCATCCCTTTAGCCAATTTAGCTCTTAATACGGGATCATTCAAATCAGGTTTCTTTGTTATTTGGATAGGTGAATTCTTGTGGATTCATCCCCCAAAGGAACCGGACATGATAATTTTTTATCATCCGGCTCGAGCAAGAATCAAAAGAATCACAGAAATAGATCCATAGAAAATCTCTAGTTCATACATATCTACATATATAATGTAGAATGACTTTATGTAAGAAAAGATTTATCAAATTCCATTTCCCCGAGTTGCAACGATTCATTGCAAAGAATTCAGTTCTGGCAACAAGGAAATGCTCAATATCCAAGTAGGCTTACAAATTCGATCATGATCAAGTGCTTTTTGGATTGTCTCATGTCTTTTGGTTGGTATTTATCCCCACAGCATCTCGATTTTATTACATATACATACAAAAATACAAAGTTTTTACTTGTTACTAATAAAGTCTAGCCCTGTTCTTCCTTAGATCCCTTATTTCACTCCGATAGTATCAAAGATCGGGGTCGATGCAGAGGAAATGAATGCATCTACATACTATAAGAAACTTACTAAGATTACTATCAAATGAATATGAAATACTAATACTCTCAATTACTAATTACTATAATTAGAATAAATTTACTATAAAAAATAGAAAAAAAAAATAAAAATCAAACAAAGTGGAATAGATAGAACATTGGATCATGGATCATGCCACATCACTTATTCTAGGGATCTTACGGAGCCTGTTCATGCATGACATAATTCGGGTATGATCATAGAAAAGATTCTCCTCAAGCGAACCACCCTATCCTATGCTACATAAAGGGACTTACGTGATGGTTGGATGCGGAGACACATTGGGTTGTGAATTCCAACATGGCGGATAAAATCATATATCTGCATGGCCCAATCAATAGTTCAAGTCACACACTCCCATAATCCATCCTCTTTAGGAAAATATACTTCAACGATTCGTATCAAATAAACAATACTTCAGAGTTGAAGAGAAGTATCCAAATAACATGCCTTATTTTTCAATAATCCATATTTTTAGCAATGAAAGACTCTTGTTCCTCCCCTATATTATAAATTACAAATATCTATGATCTGCCTTCTCTATAAAGGACCCGAAATACCTTGCTTACGTATCATTGGAAAGTGCATTAACATAAATACGGCAGTAAGAAGAGGCAATACAAAAGTATGTAAACTATAAAAACGAGTCAAAGTGGATTGGCCCACACTAGCACTTCCACGTAATAATTCTACCAAAGGCGATCCTATTATAGGAATAGCTTCAGGCACGCCTGTTACAATTTTTACTGCCCAATAACCAATTTGGTCCCGAGGTAAGGAATAACCAGTTACGCCAAAAGATGCGGTCAATACAGCCAGAACCACCCCTGTAACCCAAGTTAATTCGCGGGGTTTTTTAAACCCACCCGTAAGATACACACGAAATACGTGCAAGATCATCATTAGAACCATCATACTTGCTGACCATCGATGAACTGATCGAATTAACCAACCAAAGTTGGCCTCAGTCATTATGTATTGAACAGAGGAAAAAGCCTCTGTAACAGTTGGACGATAGTAAAAGGTCATAGCAAAACCCGTAGCTACTTGTACTAAAAAACAAGTAAGCGTAATCCCTCCTAGACAATAAAATATGTTGACATGAGGAGGAACATATTTACTAGTTATATCATCTGCAATCGCTTGAATCTCGAGACGTTCCTCGAACCAATCATATACTTTATTGAGATAGGTAACCCAAGAAAGACTCCCCCTCTGAGAACCGTATATGAGAATTTCATCTCGTACGGCTCAAGCCGAAACACACAAATACTGGTTTCAACGGATATGGAATAGAGAGTTTACAACTTCTTGGGACTTAGCCGCTTGACTCGATTTGACCCAAAGATACGAAGTAAGAAAAATCCGGAATCTCTTCTTTGTGATGATAATGCCAAGAAATACAATCTCAAGTTGGCTCATCCATCTTTCTTTATTTTAATCGTGACAGGCCTCTTGAATCTTCTCTTCCCCTATTTTTTTTCTTTTTTTGATAGGAATTCTCTTGTTGAGACCCTATGAATCAATTGAAACCTCAGATTCATACTAGAACCACGATGATTTAAGAAAGCCAAAGCTAAACTCAAAGGTTCTCTGAGTAAAAACCATTTGATCATCACTTCTTCAATGAATGTAATGACTCAAAAAAATCTAGAGAAAGAGTTTTTTTTCGGTCAAAAGAAGTCTGAAGGAAAAAATTGTTGGATTTAGAAAAGACCTATTTCCATTTTTTTTTTTAGTCCGGTTGCGAGGTCTGAATAATAGGTATGAATCATAGTTCAAATATTTCTTTTCTTGATCTATTCTATATAGTCCGTGCTCCAGAGACTAGAATAAATATCTGACGAGGTAGAATCATCTTGATAGAGATGACAGGTCCATTCTCTGTATTATCAATAGGATCAATTATAACAAGTCACACGCTCATATTCCGGAAATGAAATATCAAAACAAATAAATTTCACGATCGAACTACCAGAATGGTCTATAAATCCAAGTCTTAGGTAATCTTAAGTTGAAGTATTAAGTATTTTAAGCATTAAGTAAGTCTAAGTAAAATAATCTGTTTTTATTGAAAAACTAGGACCTCCTAGTTTTTACGAACTAATTAATTGAAATTCCATCCAGTAAAACAGATGAATTATAAATTTCCAAAATAATAGATAGAAATATTGCAAATAGAGCCATTGCGACTCCCATAAGTGGTGTAGTCCCCCACCCTGGAGCTACTTTTCCATATTCCGAATTCAATGGTTTCAATAAACTCCCTACGTCAGTTCGTCTTGGTCCAGATCTAGAACTACTCTCAACGGTTTTTGTAGCCATAAATCCTCTTTCATCATGGGTTGAAATCTGTTGACTTTGTATACCATTCCGTTGTAGTTGTAAATAAACGACATTATCGTGATCCATTGTGATCTTGAAATTATCCAAAAAATGGAAACAGCAACCCTAGTCGCCATCTCCATATCCGGTTTACTTGTAAGCTTTACTGGGTACGCCTTATATACCGCTTTTGGGCAACCCTCTCAAAAATTAAGAGATCCCTTCGAAGAACATGGGGACTAGTTCTAGTTGAAGTAATGAGCCCCCCAATATTCATATGGGGGCTCATTACTTCAATGGAAATAATGAAAAATCATTTCATTTTTTTAGTTGGAACTTTAGGTGGTTCTCGAAAAAAGATAGCGAAAAAAATTATCCCTAAAGTCGAAACTAAGAGGAATGTATAAACCAATGCTTCCATAGATTCGATCGTGGTTTACAATTATAGCTTCCACACCTATTCATTTTGGATCATTTACTAAATAAATAGTAAATCTCAATTTACTATTCTATATTATTATTCTATTATTGTTCTATTTCTTCTATATTTCTATTGTCTTATTCTTATTCTATTTCATTTCTAATTTTTCTATATTATTCTATTTATATCTATTTAGACATAAAAAAAAAATAGAGGCAAAAGATGGCAAGGGAATTTTGTATCAGACTACTTGTCTCCTTGTAGTTGGATCTCCAATTTTTTGGAATGCTCCAAATTCCACTTGAGCATCCAAATCTGGATCAATACCGGCAAAAACATCTCTGAACAAGGTTCTGGCGCCGTGCCAAATGTGTCCGAAAAAGAAGAGCAAAGCAAACGTAGCATGCCCAAAAGTGAACCAACCCCTTGGACTGCTACGAAAAACACCATCGGATTTCAAAGTAGCCCGGTCTAATTCAAAAATTTCACCTAATTGGGCACGTCTAGCATATTTTTTCACAGTAGCAGGATCACTATAAATGACTCCATTGAGTTCGCCACCATAGAATTCGACAGTTACCCCTACTTGTTCAACACTATACTTGGATTCTGCCCTTCTAAAAGGAACATCGGCCCTCACAATCCCGTCTCCATCTACCAAAACTACCGGAAATGTTTCAAAAAAGGTAGGCATACGACGTACAAAGAGTTCGCGACCTTCTTTATCTCTAAATACGGGGTGCCCTAACCACCCAACAGCTATTCCATCTCCGTTATCCATTGAGCCTGCTCTGAATAATCCCCCTTTCGCCGGATTATTACCAATGTAATCGTAAAAAGTTAATTTTTCGGGAATTTTAGACCAAGCTTCCGATAAGCTCAGATTTTCGGCTAGTCCGGCCCCAACTCTTCGATATATTTCTTGCTGGAAGTACCCCTGATCCCACTGATAACGAGTGGGGCCAAATAATTCGATTGGGGTAGTTGCTGAACCATACCACATAGTTCCAGCAACAACGAAAGCTGCAAAAAAAACAGCAGCAATACTACTGGAAAGCACAGTTTCAATATTACCCATGCGTAATCCTTTGTATAGACGTTGAGGCGGACGGACACTAAGATGGAATAGACCCGCTAATATGCCCAATGTACCTGCTGCAATATGATGAGAAGCTATTCCCCCCGGAACAAAAGGATCAAAACCTTCCGCACCCCACGCTGGATTTACAGATTGTACTTTTCCAGTTAGTCCATAAGGATCAGACACCCATATTCCAGGACCATATAAGCCTGTTACATGAAATGCGCCAAAGCCAAAGCAAGCCACTCCTGAGAGAAATAAATGAATTCCAAAGATCTTGGGCAAATCCAAAGAAGGTTTTCCCGTACGTTCATCACAGAATATTTCTAGGTCCCAATACACCCAATGCCAGATAGCTGCCAAGAAGCACAAGCCAGAAAACAAAATATGTGCCCCTGCCACGCCTTCATAACTCCAAATGCCTGGATTCGTTATAGTTCCTCCTGAGATACTCCAACCCCCCCACGAATTTGTTATTCCTAAACGAGTCATGAAGGGTATAACGAACATGCCTTGTCTCCACATTGGATCAAGAACAGGGTCAGAGGGATCAAAAACCGCTAATTCATATAGAGCCATTGAGCCGGCCCAACCAGAAACTAGAGCTGTATGCATTATATGGACAGAAAGCAATCGACCGGGATCATTCAATACAACAGTATGAACACGATACCAAGGCAAACCCATGTAAATACCCCTTTCTGAAAAAGAAATAGACATTATGTAACTTTATCGCATTGGAAAAGACTAGACCGTGTACTTCACCTGTTCGGTAGATTTTGTATAGGAAAGGATTAATATTGATTTGTATTCCCTTCTTTTATTTTGAATGAAATAGAATAGAAAGAATTTGAAAGAGAAGGGAACAATTCTATTTATTTTCTTTATTTATATTTAGAAGAACAAAGAGAAACAGATCTTATTCTATACCCGATAAGTACCAATACGCAATGGGAGGATTTTGGGGGAAAGAATGCATAGATAGTTGTTTATAATTCGAAATCATTCGAGCAATTGGCTGATCCGATCGATCCCGTTCGTTCCAATTTTTCTTTATTCATTCTGTCTTCCTCTACGAACCTTTCAGTCCTTCCAGTCTATATTCTATATATATATCTATATACTATATTATTATAATATTATAGTATTATACTATTCTAAATTAGAATCTATATAATAAGAATAAGAATATGAAGTTCTATTTTCTATAATATATAGAATAGAAGATTAAAAATAAGATTCTAAGATAGAAAAATAGAAGAATTTCTATTCTAACTTAGAATTTTCTAATTTATAGAATATATAATAAGAATAGAATATATTCAAATATCGAAATATTCTATTTCTATAGAAGTATATAAGTAAGGTAAGTAGAATATAGATAAGAATCTAATAATAGAATATATATATTAAGTAGAATATAATATAAATATATGTAAGATATAGATATATAGATATGAAAATAAGATATAAAAAAATATATAGAATAGAGATTCTATAGAATATTAGAATATAAATAAATATAAATTCTAAATAGAAAAATAGAAATAGAAAATAAAATAGAAAAATCTAATACTATAATACTAAATATCTAATAATATAAAAAGAAGAAAAAAGAATATAGAATCTAAAAATCGAAAAGAAAGAGAAAAAATGATGAAGACAATAAAGCCATTGTTACGTTTCCATATTAAAGTAAAGTATAGCACTTCATTTTTTTCTTTATCTTAATGCCCATTGGTGTTCCAAAAGTACCTTTTCGGAGTCCTGGAGAGGAAGATGCAGCTTGGGTTGACGTATAGTGCGACTTGTCAGACATATTGGTTGGTCATATGGTATTTCCCCGTTATCTCCCCCGATCGAGTATTCTCTGTTTCGCCCAATCCAATAGATATCTATTCAATATTGTATTGATTGAATCATCAATAATTCGGAGCGTGACGCACAATAATTCCTATTGGGGATCAATATTATCAATTAGAATAATTGATGGTTTACTTGGACTGATAAAATAAAGTATCAATAAAGTATCCAGGCTCCGTTCAGAGAATTCCAAATTGGAAATGGTAAGAGTAAAGTAATAGAATGGGAGTGTAAATGTAAATGTAGTAATCTAAATATTAAATATAAAAAATATAATAATATAGACTCTAAAAATATACTAAAAATAGAAAGAAAAGAAGAAATAAGAATTCAGAATATATATCTAAAAATTAGCTAATCTAAGAATATTAGATAATGAAATAAGAAATATGAAATAAAGAATCTAAAAAGAAAATAGAAATCTTTTTAAAATTATTAATAAATTAGGAAATTCATTAAATAGAATATAGAATATAATAGAACTTACTATAATATAATCTTCTAATAGAATCGATTATGATGATTACACGATTACCGCTTGTATCATAGGTTATCTTAGACTTACTATAGGGATAATATCAAACTGCCTACCAATGGAGTAGTATGATGAATACATCGAATAGTTTGGGGAAAGGTATGAAATGAAACGAATAAAAAAAAAGAAGTGGTACTGAACCCATTTGCCCTATATGCGCAGATGGAATTCGGGCAAATCTTCCTCCGGAGTAGAACAAGAACCTAAAAGAATTGAAAGGGCCCATTCAGGAACAAGAAAATGACATCGTTATTTGAATTTCGATGAAACAATACATCAATGAGAAGTTAGTTCAATAAGTTCATAAAATTCTTTTTTATTTTCTACATTATAGAATATAGGGAAGGGGAAGGAGGCCAAAACTCATGTTACAAAAAAAAAAAAGAAATAGGACTGGAATCGACACATTGATTTTTTTTTCGCAATTCTTTCGAACCGTATGCATCCAAAGGTGCACGTACGGTTCCTCAGGGATACAATTTTGCCCTAATCAACCGACTTCATCGAGAAAGATTACTTTTTTTAGGCCAAGAGGTTGATAGCGAGATCTCGAATCAACTTGTTGGTCTCATGGTATATCTCAGCATAGAAGATGATACTAGGGATCTTTATTTGTTTATAAACTCTCCAGGCGGATGGGTAATACCAGGAATAGCTATTTATGATACTATGCAATTTGTGTCACCGGATGTACATACAATATGTATGGGATTAGCCGCTTCAATGGGATCTTTCATTCTGGTCGGAGGAGAAATTACCAAACGTCTCGCATTCCCTCACGCTTGGCGCCAATGAGTTTTTATTTGAGAAAAAAAAGAAGACTATGCCTTCGCTGTATCGAATATGAATCAAATAAAAAAAGAAAATCAAATAAAGAATAAGTAATAATAGCATGGCACTTCGAGTTCGATATGAACAAACCATTATTGTTTTTTTCTAACATGAGATTTTGTATCGAGACAGTAGTATGAAAGAAGGGTTATTCCCAATTTGATCTTATGTGTCAAGAGTAAATTTCAGCGTCACAAACCATTTTTCTTCCACACCAGAAGTCTCTTTCCTATCTTTATGTTATGAGAGAAAGAGTAAAAAAAATTGGATCGTATCAAAAAGAAACTTTGGGATTGCTAAACCACAGACGAGATAAATATATAAATATATAAAGCAACAGAACCATCATAGTATTTTTTTTTTTACTACTATGAATATGAAAGGAAGGGTGGTAAATGGATCATTTAACGATTTGGATGGGTTCTATTTATTCTTTTCGATAGAAGAAATTCCATTGCAGAGCCGTATGCAATGTAAAAAAGATGCCCGTACGGTTGTTTCATTCTCTTTTTTTCTTGTTATTTTAATTCCCCCTTACTTTAACCCAATCGTGCGAGATAGAGATAGAAGAACCGTTCATTATGTTATGTCAATATCATCAGGGTTATGATTCACCAACCTGCTAGTTCTTTTTACGAGGCACAAGCAGGGGAATTTATCCTGGAAGCAGAAGAACTATTGAAGCTTCGCGAAACCCTCACAAAAGTTTATGTACAAAGAACGGGCAACCCTTTATGGGTTATATCCGAAGATATGGAAAGGGATGTTTTTATGTCAGCAACAGAAGCCCAAGCTCATGGCATCGTTGATCTTGTAGCGATCGAAAATGAAAATACTGGGGATTTCGTATAAATATAGAATTCCATTTCAAAAATGGAATTTTCTGTGTGAATAGAAATCATTCATAATAATCAACCATCAGGTTAAGATCGATCTAAGCCAACCCGCTCTATTCTATCTAGAATGAGATTCTATAGACACAACATGCCAACCATTAAACAACTTATTAGAAACGCAAGACAGCCAATAAGAAATGTCACGAAATCTCCCGCTCTTCGAGGATGTCCTCAGCGTCGAGGAACATGTACTAGGGTGTATGTGCGACTCGTTCAGTTCAGATCATGAGTTTGAAGAAATAAAAAAATTTTTTCCAGTATAAACGACCACTACCAACGAATTAGGATAGATAGAGTGGAAGACGGGCATTTAATTGACTCTTATCTAAAAATGATGATCTATCATCTACGTATTATGTTATGGAATTTATGGTTTCTATTGGTGCAAATCCAATCACTCCGTTTGAGATGAGAAGCAATTCTCCATTGGTAGCAAATAGTTATCCATTAAGCGGAGGAAATAGTCTTATAAGAAGCAAAAAGGTTATGCTCCTATTTTTGAAAAAACGGACTAACAGGGTCAGCTACCTAGCCAACTTTCAGAATTAAATGCCGTCACTGTATGGATAGCTTTTTGTGAAAAGTACTATTACTTTCTAATTAGAATTTAAAAAAGAATTCTAATTGAAAAATGAATGGGTAGAGCCAAAGAGTGTGAACTATACAAGTTCACAATAAAATTCGATGAAATGAAAGAAGAGGCTCCGGTGTATAGAGAGGACCTCACCGTTTCAAAAGTTGCCATAAAAACGAGGGAACCCACTATTCTTTTTTATTTAGTAGCAGTCGAATTTCTTATTTCCAGGCGAGATAAGATACCTGGAAGAAAGAAAAAATCGTGGTCGGGAAGGTCATAGTCGCAAAAGCCATTGGAATTTATATTTTATATATCGGAAGAATCCGTTTTGTTATTAATCGACCGGAGGAAAAGGATGACTGAAAGAAGAGAAATCAATTAGTTATTCAAGAAAGTTTCATTTGATTCAATGACCAGAGTTAAACGAGGATATACAGCTCGGAGACGTCGAAAAAAAATTCGTTTATTTGCATCAACCTTTAGAGGGGCTCATTCAAGACTTACTCGAATGACTACTCAACAAAGAATGAGAGCTTTGGTTTCCTCTCATCGAGATAGGAGCAGGAAAAAGAGAGATTTTCGTCGTTTGTGGATCACTCGGATAAATGCAGTAACTCGTGAGGATAGGCTATTCTATAGTTATAGCCTATTCATACACAATCTGTACAAGAGACAATTGCTTCTGAATCGTAAAATACTTGCGCAAATAGCCCTATCAAATAAGAATTGTTTTGATATGATTTCCAATAAAATCATCAATCAAAAAGAAAATATAAATCAAATAAAGGAAGAAAAGAATCTTAATAGTTAATAGAATCGACTATATAGGAAACAAGAATGATAGGAAACAAGAATGATTGAAACAGAATTTCCCGGAGAATGGACTCCGGGAAGATAGAAGAAAAAAAAAATTAAGATTTGAATAGTAGGAATAAACGAACATCTTTCAAGAAAAAAAGATTTCTTCCCCATTTTTCCTTTTTTATAACACAAGAATCAAATCTGGATTCTAGTTTTTTTTGAGCAAAACATTAATCTGAGCTTGAATTCCGATTGGAGTTTTGAGGAGTATATCTATTTATTTTTAGTTCTAGGACCAGTAGTTCTAGGGATCGACTCCACTCTCTCCAATTGTTTCTCATTATTACGAAAAGGTAACAAAGATAAAATACGAGCTTGTTTTATAGCAATAGTAATTAATCGTTGTTGTTTCAAGGTCAACCTATTCACCCGTCTAGATAAGATTTTTCCTTGTTCACTAATAAATCGACTAATTAAACTCATGTTTCTATAATCGATTCGATCCCCCGATCCAATTGGGGGTAAACGCCTACGAAAAGATCGCTTGGATTTACGAAAAGGTTGTTTGGATTTATCCATGGTTTTCTTATTCCTTGTTTGTTTATTCCTTATATAGAAAATAATCTAGAAAATACAATTCTAATTTTTTCTTATTCATTTCAGATCCGACCAAAATAGGATTTGGTTTGTATTATATATGTTAAGATGTAAAGTTCTTACTCTTCCCGCTCCTTGGAAAAATCACACATGCATTCTGTTCCATCTATTTCTTTATTTCCCCATGAATCGTATACTTTTGACAATAGCGACAAAATTTTTTCAATTCTAATCGATTGGGTGTATTGTGTCGATTCTTTTGAGTAATATATCTAGAAATGCCCGGCGATTCTTTATTAACACCCTTTCGAACACAACAGGTACATTCCAAAATCACTAGAATTCTGATATCTTTACCCTTGGCCATGAACCTCCTTTTCATTTTGTATCGACTTCACTTTAGAATTCCCCTAATTTTCTTTTTTATCCGAACCAAATACAAAAGAAAATAAGAAATAAGAAGAAAATAAAAGAATCTATATTCTATATCTATATTAAGAAAAGTTACTAACTAGAAATGGAATTTGTCAATATTTTTTTTTTCATTCATTAATAGAAGAATATTCAGAATATAGTAATAATTAAGTAATACAATTTTTTCTAACTAGGAATTATTCCTATCCTAATCTCAGTATTTTCTTCTTTCTATGTTAGAATTTCGCGCCCCTAGACTGGATTCACATTTCCATTTCTTTTCCCCAAAATTCTATCGTAGATTCACTATATTTTGACTGAGGTTCGATACACCTTTTCTTTCTCTTTCTTTTTTCTTTAGGATAGGAAAGAAAAAGGGAGCGAAATTGGAGCCATGTTACGTAGAATTGTATCTCAAATCTTCTTCATTTCTTCACATATAAATACAAGAATTCAATCAGAATGAAAAAAAGGGGAATGACAAGGCATCTGGAAATAAACGATTAATTTCTATCAATAGACCTGCTAAAGACCCAAACCATAGAGTGGTTAGCACAGGTGCCGTGGAGAGATATGTTTTTATATCTCGCATTGAAAATCCTCCTTCTTCTTTATATTTTATATTTTCTTTTTTTTTTTCTTGTTTATTGTAATTCTTTATTTGTATTGTATATTGTAATACATATATAGTCCTAGTTCGATATTCTAATACATAGATCATAGATAACCCGATCTTGTAGTTCAAGATCATTTGTTTTTGCACGAAATGAAATTATAATTAGGAATTACTAACTAAAATGCATATGTACAATGACCCAGCAGATGAAATTTTGCCGCCCCCTAAAAAAGAAAAAAAAAAAATGACAAGAACATTCTCTACTATTTCTATAGGTAGAGGAAAAAAGAAGGATGTGGAAAACAAGACATGGATTTTATACAATGACACTATACAACAATTTTGAAAAGGGATGTAGCGCAGCTTGGTAGCGCGTTTGTTTTGGGTACAAAATGTCACGGGTTCAAATCCTGTCATCCCTACCTATTCTTTCTCCTATGGACAGTTACGAGGGATTCATTGAGTAAGATCGGGTAAAATATAATCTTTCATTTTCCCTTTTTACATACTATATGTACGCAATACACCCTTGTGTATAAAAAAATCCTTTTCTTTACAATCGTATCTACTCTATATAGGATATAAGAAAGCGCTCTTAGTTCAGTTCGGTAGAACGCGGGTCTCCAAAACCCGACGTCGTAGGTTCAAATCCTACAGAGCGTGATTCCGTTTATGTTATGTTGAATTACAATGAAATAACTTAACAAAACAAAGTAGAATTACAACTTAAATTTGACCTCCTACAAGGAGGAGGCCAATCAAAAAAAGAGATGTTACTCAATCAAAGGTCCAACTGATCACCGCGCCTGTATTGTAAATATGCAGTTACAAATAATCCTGTTAAAGTAATAGGAATTAGACCTAAGACAATCCCAAATAGAAAAACTTCAATCATTTCAATTTGTTTTAGGGAATAAAAAGAGAGGTAAGATCTATCCCTAAATATTAATCTGAATTATACGTGAATCTCAATGACTAGGAATTGGCAATTGACGCGGGAAGGAACCATAGAATACATGAAATGAAATATTCGGAGAGGCTTTGGTTTTTATTTTTGTAAATTTTTATGAAATTTCATTCATTTCAAATAAGTCGTATCTTGTTCAAACCAATAAATAGAGCTGGGGTTATAGTTGAAGCAGCCAGTAAAAAACCGAAATAACTAGTTAGAATAGGCATGAAAGAGCAAAATGAGATATGTTCTTTTACTACATATATGAATAAAACATTTACCTAAGTCTCAATCCAGATACGACGGTAAGAAAAACTAATTGAAAGAATTCGTTTAGTTCCAATTGAAAGTTCTTGATTCATCAGTCATTATAGGCGGACACTAAAAAAAAGAGAAAAGATAGATAAGGTGATATAGGTAGAATAAAGGGATTCATTAGCTGTGCCATTGACCGATCCTGTGATTGCGAATATTTGCAATATTCCAAAACGGAATTCTATTTCAGTTTAAGTAATTTTGTAAGATAATAAAAGAATTGAATTTGAAAATAACCTACATTTTGATCATTTCTTTTTCAATGGATCTAATCCATTTTTGATCTAAGGGCTTGATATTCTCTTTAATAGAATAGGTTGGTTGCCCATTAGATTTGGAAAGAGGAAAATTGCCCCACGATCTATCAAAAAAAAGAAAACCTTGACTTTTTCAAAAAAATTGCAAATTATTGAAGATTTTGATTTGATTTTATTTCTTTATTTGAATTTGATTTCGGTCCCAACTCGATTCAAAGAAGAGCAACTTCCATTACCCTTTTAGGTTCTATATTCTTTCTTTCCATATTAAAGAATCCCATACTTGTTTTGTATTGTAGTTCCATAAGGAAAGAACTCTTAGGGGGATCTAATGTAACAACAGTTGCATCATGAATATGGATTGTTCCAACGATCTATGTTTTTTTCTTTAGTTTATAAGTTAAGTTAATAAGTTCAAAGTGAAATAGTATTAGTATATTTATTGTATGAACGACCAATTACCAATTACTTGAATAAAATGAAATTTTTCAAAAAAAGAAAATATCAACCACAAAAGGGGTTTCTAGATTTCATATAACATATAATGGAATTGTATGAATATAATGAGATCTTTCAATCATGATATCTCTCATTACTTATTAGAGCCCATCCATTCAAGATCTTTACTTTCCATTACTATGACGAAGCCACTAATGTAAACCTTACTTAATCTTATATTCTAAGGAAAATACATTTATACATAGACAAGGAAGATATATCATTTCCTTTCGGTACTGATCGAGACTGCGTTGCTGCGCTAGAGGAAGGATAGCTATACTGATTCGGTCTACTCTAAATACACCTTTGGTACAAAATTGACGATCTCACAAAGATTCAGTATCAGTAGTTT